TTTTTTGAGGAACGTATCGAGAGAGAATTTGATTTGGTTAGACAATGTGTGGTTGGTAAACAAGGATCGGTTTTTTAGCAAGGTACGGAATGTATTGTCAAATATTCAATATGATTCCACAAGATCAAGATCTATTTTCGTTCAAGTAAGGGATTCTAGCCAATTGAAAGGATCTTCTGATCAATCCATAGATCATTTCGATTCCATTAGAAATGAGGATTCAGAATATCCCACATTGATCGATCAAACAGAGATTCAGCAACTAAAAGAAAGATCGATTCTTTGGGATCCTTCCTTTCTTCAAACGGAACGAACAGAGATAGAATCAGATCAATTCCCGAAATGCCTTTTTGGATCTTCCTCAATGTCCCGGCTATTCACGGAACGTGAGAAGCAGATGAATAATCATCTGCTTCCGGAAGAAATCGAAGAATTTCTTGGGAATCCTACAAGATCAATTCGTTCTTTTTTCTCTGACAGATGGTCAGAACTTCATCTGGGTTCGAATCCTATTGAGAGGTCCACCAGAGATCAGAAATTTTTGAAGAAAAAACAAGATGTTTCTTTTGTCCCTTCCAGGCGAGCGGAAAATAAGGAAATGGTTGATATATTCAAGATAATTACGTATTTACAAAATACCGTCTCAATTCATCCTATTTCATTCTTGAACAAAAATCCATTTTTTGATTTATTTCATCTATTCCATGACCGGAACAAAAGGGGATACACGTTACACCACGATTTTGAATCAGAAGAGAGATTTCAAGAAATGGCAGATCTATTCACTCTATCAATAACCGAGCCGGATCTGGTGTATCATAGGAGATTTGCCTTTTCTATTGATTCCTACGGGTTGGATCAAAAAAAATTCTTGAATCAGGTATTCAACTCCAGAGATGAATCGAAAAAGAAATCTTTATTGGTTCTACCTCCTCTTTTTTATGAAGAGAATGAATCTTTTTATCGAAGGATCAGAAAAAAATCGGCCCGGATCTACTGCGGGAATGATTTGGAAGATCCAAAACGAAAAACAGCGGTATTTGCTAGCAACAACATAATGGAGGCAGTCAATCAATATAGATTGATCCGAAATCTGATTCAAATCTATGGGTACATAAGAAATGTATCTAATCGATTCTTTTTAATGAATAGATCCGATCACAACTTCGAATATGGAATTCAAAGGGATCAAATAGGAAATGATACTCTGAATCATATAACTATAATGAAATATACGATCAACCAACATTTATCGAATTTGAAAAAGAGTCAGAAGAAATGGTTTGATCCTCTTATTTCTCGAACCGGGAGATCCATGAATCGGGATCCTGATGTATATAGATACAAATGGTCCAATGGGAGCAAGAATTTCCAGGAACATTTGGAACATTTCCTTTCTGAACAGAAGAACCATTTTCAAGTAGTGTTCGATCGGTTACGTATTAATCAATATTCGATTGATTGGTCCGAGGTTATAGACAAACAAGATTTGTCTAAGTCACTTCGTTTCTTTTTGTCCAAGTCACTTCGTTTCTTTTTGTCCAAGTCACTTCTCTTTTTGTCCAAGTCACTTCCCCTTTTCTTTGTGAGTATCGGGAATACCCCCATTCATAGGTCCGAGATCCACATCTATGAATTGAAAGGTCCGAATGATCAACTCCGCAATCAGTTGTTAGAATCAATAGGTGTTCAAATCGTTCATTTGAATAAATTGAAACCCTTCTTATTGGATGATCATGATACTTCCAAAAGACCGAAATCCTTGATCAATGGAGGAACAAGATTACCATTTTGCTTCAAAAAGATACCAAAGTGGGTGATTGACTCATTCCATACTAGAAATAATCGCAGGAAATCCTTTGATAACACGGATTCCTATTTATCAATGATATTCCATGATCGAGACAATTGGCTGAATCCCGTGAAACCATTTCATAGAAGTTCATTGATATCTTCTTTTTATAAAGCAAATCCACTTCGATTCTTGAATGATCCAAATCGCTTCTGGTTCTATTGTAACAAAAGATTCCCTTTTTATGTGGAAAAGACCCGTATCAATAATTATGATCCTACATATGAACAATTCCTCACTATCTTGTTCATTCGCAACAAAATATTTTCTTCGTGCGTCGGTAAAAAAAAACATATTTTTGGGGAGAGAGAGACTATTTTGCCAATCGAGTCACAGGTATCTGACATATTTATACCTAACGATTTTACACAAAGTGGTGACGAAAGGTATAACTTGTACAAATTTTTCCATTTTCCAATTCGATCCGAGCCATTCGTTCGTAGAGCTATTTACTCGATCGCAGACATTTCTACAACACCTCTAACAGAGGAACAAATAGTTCATTTTGAAAGAACTTATTGTCAGCCTCTTTCAGATATGAATCTATCTGATTCAGAAGGGAAGAACTTGCATGAGTATCTCAGTTTCAATTCAAACATGGATTTGATTCACACTCCATGTTCTGAGAAGGATTTCCCATCTGGAAAGAGGAAAAAAAAACGGAGTCTTTCTCTAAAGAAATGCGTTGAGAAAGGGCAGATGTATAGAACCTTTCGACGAGATAGTGCTCTTTTCAATCTCTCAAAATGGAATCTCTTCCAAACATATATGCCATGGTTCCTTACTTCGACAGGGTGGAAATATCTAAATTTCACCACCCTTTTAGAGATTTTTTCAGAACCATTGCCGATACTAAGGATACTAAGTAGCAGGCACAAATTTGTATCCGTTTTGAGAGATATTATGCATGTATCAGATATATCATGGCCAATTCCTCAGAAGATTCTTCCACAATGGACTCTGACTCTGAAAAGTAAGATTTCGAGTCTGATAAGTGAGATTTCGAGTAAGTGTTTACAGAATCTCCTTCTGTCCGAAGAAACGATTCATCGAAATAATGAGTCACCCGTTCCATTGATATGGACACATCTGAGATTAACAAATGCTCGGGAGTTCCTCTATTCAATCCTTTTCCTTCTTCTTGTTGCTGGATATCTCGTTCGCATACATCTTCTCTTTGTTTCCCGAGCCTCTAGTGAGTTACAGACAGAGTTAGAAAAGATCAAATCTTTGATGATTCCATCATACATGATTGAGTTGCGAAAACTTTTGGATAGGTATCCTACATCTGAATCTGAACTGAATTCTTTCTGGTTAAAGAATCTCTTTCTAGTTGCTCTGGAACAATTAGGAGATTTTCTGGAAGAAATACGGGTTTCTGCTTCTGGTGGCAACATGCTATTGGTTGGTGGTTCCGCTTATGGGGTCAAATCAATACGTTCTAAGAAGAAATATTTGAATATCAATCTCATCGATCTCAGAAGTATCATACAAAATCCCATCAATCGAATCGCTTTTTCGAGAAATACGAGACATCTAAGTCGTACAAGTAAAGAGATCTATTCATTGATAAGAAAAAGAAAAGGGGTGAACGGTGATTGGATTGATGAGAAAATAGAATCCTGGGTCGCGAACAGTGATTTGGTTGATGATGAAGAAAGAGAATTCTTGGTTCAGTTCTCCACCTTAACGACCGAAAAAGAAAAAAGGATTGATCAAATTCTATTGAGTCTGACTCATAGTGATCATTTATCAAAGAATGACTCTGGTTATCAAATGATTGAACAACCGGGATCAATTTACTTACGATACTTAGTTGACATTCATAAAAAGTATCTAATGAATTATGAGTTCAATAGATCCTGTTTAGCAGAAAGACGGATATTCCTTGCTCATTATCAGACAATCACTTATTCACAAACCCCGTGTGGGGCTAATAGTTTTCATTTCCCATCTCATGGAAAACCCTTCTCGCTCCGTTTAGCCCTATCCCCTTCTAGGGGTATTTTAGTGATAGGTTCTATAGGAACTGGACGATCCTATTTGGTCAAATACCTAGCGACAAACTCCCATGTTCCTTTCATTACGATATTTCCGAACAACTTTCCGTATTCGTATTACAAGCCTGAAGGTTTTTTTATTGATGATAGTGATAGTGACGATAGTGATTATCGTGACGATATCGATATTGATGATAGTGACGATATTGATGATGACCTTGATCTTGATACGGAGCTGCTAGATATGACGAATGTGCTAACTATGGATATGCCGCCGAGTATATACGGATTTTATATCGATATCACCTTTCGATTCGCATTAGCAAGAGCAATGTCTCCTTGCATAATATGGATTCCAAACATTCATGATCTGTATGTGAATTACAGATCCTTCGGTCTATTACAGAACTATCTCTCCAGAGATTGTGAAAGATATTCTACTAGAAATATTCTTGTTATTGGTTCGACTCATATTCCCCAAAAAGTGGATCCCGCTCTAATAGCTCCGAATAAATTAAATACATGCATTAAGATACGAAGGCTTCTTATTCAACAACAACGAAAGCACTTTTTCATTCTTTCATATACTAAAGGGTTTCACTTGGAAAAGAAAATGTTCCATACTAACGGATTCGGGTCCATAACCATGGGTTCCAATGCACGAGATCTTGCAGCACTTATCAATGAGGCCCTATCCATTAGTATTACACAGAAGAAATCAATTATAGAAACTAATACAATTAGATCAGCTCTTCATAGACAAACTTGGGATTTGCGATCCCAGGTAATATCGGTTCAGGATCATGGGATCCTTTTCTATCAGATAGGAAGGGCTGTTGCACAAAATGTACTTCTAAGTAATTGCCCCGTAGATCCTATATCTATCTATATGAAGAAGAAATCATGTAAAGAAGGGGATTCTTATTTGTACAAATGGTACTTCGAACTTGGAACGAGCATGAAGAAATTAACGATACTTCTTTATCTTTTGAATTGTTCTGCCGGATTGGTCGCTCAAGATCTTTGGTCTTCACCCGGACCTGATGAAAATAATTGGATCGCTTCTTATAGATTCGCTGAGAATGATTCTGATCTAGTTCATGGCCTATTAGAACTAGAAGGCGCTCTGTTGGGATCCTCACGGACAG